ATTGAGCGGAGTTGCTCGGAACAAGGTTTGGGGGGGAGATGGCTATGCTTTCTTGAGAAAGGAGGCAGTCTATTGATAAGTTGGAGTCAAGCAGTCGACGTGACAAATCGAAGGATTTAGTCGCTATTGGTCGATAGGTTGCCATTGCTAGCCCCTTTTCGATTGGACACTTTTGATATCCTGTCATTGATGTGGTGTGCCATTTCCACTTGTGATCGAGGAGGTCGCTTTGTAAGGTTGGTTGAGGGTCTCGCCTTTCGGAAAATCATTATTCTATATATATCATATGGTTTCTTCTTTCTTTCCTTCTGTGAGTTCCCTCCTTTTTCTCTCATCTTTCGGCGATCTTTCTTTGCTAGCCGAGGAATTCTATTCAATAGTAGCGGCATTCTTTTCTTGACTATTTGCATCTTTCTCTGAGTTGGCTGTAGCATTGAAAACTCTTTCACTCTCTTCTTGAAAGAGGTTGGTGAAAAAGCTGAGGATTTGGTTCTCATTCCGCTGAAAGGAAGAACAGAATGAGAGTGCCAAGTCTTTTTTATTAAGGAGAAGAGTCTTTTGATGAATGCGGAAGGGTTCCCTGATCTGCTGTGAAAATAGTTACATTCATATTAGAATATCTTAACTTAAGTAGATCGCTTTTAGTGATGCCAAAGGGCGCCTTTTCAAGGGCTAAGGTGGTTAGGAGAATCACCCCGGAAATACGAGTGGAGTGGATCGGATCAGTTTCTTTATTTATGTCACCACTCGATCGATTATGGTAGCTGTCTGTCTGATCCTAGCACGGTCGTATCCGAACTAAGCGCTTGGCTTGTCTCAGGTTCCCGACTTGTAATAGTCTTTCTTTCGAATAGCGAAGACCTTTTGCCTACCTGCTCTTTTAGCTGTTAAAATACAGACAGACTTGCTTATATATGATGCACCTGGATCGCTTCTTGTTTTGTGGATTCCAGCCGAGGAGAAAAGGGTAGCTGCCTGTCGGATGCGATCCCTGGAGTTATCTTAGTTGCTCTTTTCTGGATCTCCTGTAAATATTGTATATATAGTAGTGCTCGCGCCTTGGCCTTGTCTTTCTTTATTGGCTTTCTTTCCGAGTGAATCTTTCTGTGTAAATTCTCAGGTTTCAACCGAGGAAGCTTCTGTATTGCTTTCAGCTAGCTCGGCTCGATCTGTTCCTCACTCTGAGTGAGCCGCTTCTCTTCTTTCTCGTCTGAAGCTTGTCGTGGATAAGGGCCTTATTAGAATTCGAAGCGAGATAGAGTTTTTTGACCAAAATGGCCATGTGATTCCAAAAACAAAAAAAATGAAATTGAGTGCAATCGCTCGATAGGATGCTTATCTTGAGTTTGTTCTTGGTCCAAGGGGAAAATGTGATCAAAGAGCAGCTGCTTCACCTGGGTTGGGCTCCTAGCTCGCGGGTACCGCTCATTTCATTGTTGGAAGTTTAGATTTTCGTTGGATTTTGGTTTGAAGATTTTGATTTTCGGTGGCAAATGGTAGTTTCTATTCCTAGGGTAGGCTAAAGAGGAGTAGAGGATTAGCGCCTTTCATGAGCGCAATGAGTTCTAGTTGAGGCATTCTCTGATTCGCGAGAAAAAGAAAAGGTTGATTCATTCTTTTCTTTTTCACTCCACCATCGTCCTTACTTCTCTTCTATTTCAATAGTTTCCGTTTTGAGCTTAGATTGAAGAAAGGCCCTGTCTTCCAAGAAGTCTTTCTTTCGTACTCCCCTCTTTTTCTCCCGAGGCATATTCAACAGGGGATTCATGACAATGACTGAGATGATCGCCCTAGCTTAAGAGGTGATTGAAGGTTGATGCATGGAGGGCTGCTGTCCTAACGGCTCATGGAATGATTTCTGGAGCTGACTTAGAGTGACTTTGACCTTTCCCTGGAATGATGTCTTATTGAAGGATAGATCAACCTTTCATGGGCTTCACGCTTAAGGATGGCTGTTGACTGAGATCTCGCCCCATCGCCTTCCTAGACTAGAAAGCAGCCTTCCTCGATCAATATCTAACATAATTTGCCTGACTCAATCCATAGATATAGCTCTAGCTAGTAAAAGAGGAATCCATCAATCACGCACGATCCAGTAAATAGAGTACGAGAGTTGCTCACACCCGGCTGTCTCTGTCCAAAGCTATTGAATTGAATCAATCTCCAATCTCTGCTCTTTCAAATCGCTCTGTCCAGGTTGGGATTTTGTCTGTCCACCAACTCCATTCTTCAGCAAAGCAAGCCAATCAGCGCGGGCCAGCCATAAAGGAGAGGGGTATACTCCAGTAATTTCGGTTAGTTACTTTCTTTCTTGCCTTTCGTCTAAGTAGCTCACCAGTAGAGAGAAACTACAAGAGTAAATAGCTCACTTCAGGAAGCGAGTCAAAACGAATTTCTTTTAGGGCTTGAGTGAACTCATCTGATGCGCAGATGTTTGAAGGACTCAGCGGAGTTAGAGGGAAGAAGTCCAGACCAGACACAAGCCCAAGTTGAAAGGAAATGTTTTCTGCACGAAGGTAAAAGAGGTAAGTCTTTTTGTTGCTTTGATTTATTAGCTGAAAGAACTAGTCTGTCTTTAAGACTGCCTTACGGTAGGGTGAAGTTCCTATCTATCGGGCTATGAAAATCATCTGTGCTAGTGCTGTACTGGTATTCAAGTAGCCTCCTCTAGTGCTTGCTTTAAGGAACAATGGGTACAGTCGGAATACTCCTATTAGTGGTGGAAGCAAGTCCAGTTTGACGGCAGAAGGCACAAAAGCCCTAACACATTAAGCACACTCTTATCTGCTTTGTTTGTGCAATTGAAGACAAATCGCTTACACCTTCTAATAGAACGTCATATGCAGGGACTTCCAAAAGACCTTAGCAGCACTCCCTGTAACGAACTCCTCTCATACCTTCCAAATGAATCCAAATGCGGAGGTCAGCTTGTTTGAAGTCCTCAAGAGAAGAGGTTTCTATCTCACTTATTTTGATAAATATAAAGGAGCATATCCTGTCCTGACCATGGACGATGGAAAAGGGTTGCTTGAGTTGTTAGCTATGAGTGAGGAGTTTTTGAGTGATTTCCTCTGACTCGCCTTAATTCACAGGAGATGTTCCGTAGGGGAATTCCTTGACTTGTTGTAGGGCAGTTCGGAAAGAAAAGACGTAGAAGCTGCAGAAGGAGAAAAAGAATCAATGGGGCTGGAGTTGTTGGTAGCGAGACTATAAGGCAGCTAGGGCAGTGAAGTTCGTGCTAAATGACCGAACGAACTTATCTGGTTGCGAGTCTTCTCCTACTGAGAACAGAGCTGCTGGGTGAATTCTGCTCTGATTCCGGTTATCCGTGTTAAAAAAAGTCCTTTGCTGTAGTTCATTTCCTTTGTCTTAAGTGATCTATTAGAGAGCTTCCCTGTGACCACCCGAAGAGTGTCACATCATTTATGTGTAGCTAACCCCAAGTCTGGTTGGTAGCCTTTGAGGATAGGTTTCTGACGTAACTGCCTATCATGCCAAGCTTGACGCTCTTGCTCTTGCACAGGCTGTTGCCATCTAGATCTATACAGTTTGAGTCCTAAGAGCATAGAGTTCCATTTCTGCTATTGCCATTCTAGTTAAAAGGGAAAGGACAGCGTAGCCAGTTTAAAGCCTAAGGGAGTCATAACGTAAGGTAATTCCTTTTCGCTGGGTCTCGTTCAGCAGGGCAAGAGCTGGAAGCCGTTGAACTCCCATTCTTTTGATTAGTGAGTGTTACAGACTATATAGACAATTTATTTCATTTGATGCTTTCCTTTCATGTGCACATCCCGTAGGCAATTTCATACATATCGTCGTTTTCATCGTCGCTAAAAAGGGATTGAAAGCGCGATGAAAACAAAACAAAGAGGTTTTGTAGTGCTTAGGTCAAAATCATCACCTCAGCGGGGATCGCTATGCCACTTCAATGTATTTGTTTAAGAATCATTTACTTTTCAAAGCCCAAGTTGAAGAGGCAGCCCAGTTCCATCCCGCCTTGAGAGGAATGAATGAAAGGTTCAATCCACCCGCCTAACGATTCTGCTATTTTTGTGGCCGCTGATTCGCACGAAGCTGGTCCTTCTGAGGAAAAGGCGTGTATTCAAAGTTTCGTGTCCAGTCCGCTCTCTGCTAATGTTCCTGGCTAAATACATGTCGAAATCTTTAGTTCATTACGGCAGTTGTTAGTTTCGTCTCTTTATCAGATATCGTTTCTTAATTGCGTATATTAAAGGTAGTCCTTCCCCCAGGTGTGCCTAAAGTCTTATGTTCGATGATCCCTTTCCAATAGGGTTACTCGACTAAGAAAACCATGCCAGAGACTCCTCCTAGTAAGCATCCCCGGAATCCAGGGAGGTGCTCTTGAAGGCATGGCGGGTTCCAACTCTGCTACCAAATCATAGATCTTCCAGAGAAGACCAAAGCGAATGAGCTCACTCGATTCGCGTCTGATCCTCTATTCTATCTCATAGACTGATGTAGAAAAGAAGTCACTTAAGGAAACATCCGGTGAATTCGCGACACTCCAGTACCTATGGACGTACCGAAGCCAATCCAGAGTCCTGTTTCTGAGCAAAGACCAATCAAGGGAATTCTAATATTATCACACTCATTGATATCAATCAAGATTGATTTGGAATTGGAAAAAGGTATATAACGCATGCATGAATTGTAGGAACTTCCTTATCAGCTAAGACGCACTTCTTCGAATAGCTTTGGAGTCCAGTTCAATCGGACTTTTTTCTAGTCTTGCCTTCCTAACAGGTATTCCCATATCGGGTGAATGACCAGATCGAGATAAGTTGGCCTTCTCTTCATCTATCCGAATCCTGAATCTATCAATAGAAGGACGACAATACTCGAAGACTTTCCACTTTCTGCCAAAGAGGGAACCTTCCCATAACTCTCAAACGTGATAAAAGCCCTCTGCACCTTCACGCTCCTTCTTGAAAGGGGTCCAACCCTATAATCTAATCGTTGGGGTTTTGCTTCGTCTTTCTCCTTAGGGACGGACCTCGACTCACTACATGAAGGAGTAGACCAACGCGAAGAACTTCAACTGAACGCATATATCGCATAGAAGATAAGACTGCATTGGAAGCTTGATGAGCGAGTCAATCAGTTCAGGCAGGTTCAGCTAGTTCCAAGCCAATCTCTAAAGTTAGAGTTCAGATTGAGCAATTTCATTTTACGGAGCTCCAAGCTTTTTTCTTCGTTAGTAGCTCAGCCGAGCCTAGCTTTTCTTTCTTGTTGGAATTCTATCGAATCGAAAGTTCCATCTTCAAAGAGATAGAAAGACCCGGGCAGGCATTAGATGCTTGAACATTCACTTCGTTCGGTATTAATATTTAGGCTTCCTGCTTCAATAGAAGGTTGAAACCTTTCTGACTTAACTTAATCAAGATTCTGCTCGAGTAAAGGAAGGTTGAGCTAGTCTAGTCTTTGTCTAGTCAATCAAGTAGCTTTCCTTCGATTCCTTCTGACTGATCAAATCTGCTCTAAATGACTACCGTACTTTTTCAACCCACCGCCCTCAGCTTCAATGCAAATAATTCATTCCTTTCCTTCTGCTTCTGCGTCAGAAGATTCCTTCCCCACCGTCCTGGCTTCGTCGTTTAGTGGTAACGAGTGGAGTGCATAAGCCTTAAATGCTACGGCTTACAAGAAGACCTCCTATATCCAGCACCACGAAGCCTCATAGAGGTCTGAATGGACTGCAACCCGCTGCAGCCACGGAATCGGACAAAAAGCGATCCAACATTCGGAATTTTTTCGTGAATTCTTTAGTTCTTGTTAAAAAAAAAATGCTGATACTAACGCGCCCTGTACGTCTAGAGGAAAGAGATCTGTAGCCGGAGACCTATCATCGTAAGAAAAAAAGTGCTCTGTAACAGTACACTCAGGTCATGGGTTCCATCACATTCCGGGTAAGCAGCTTAAAAGCCCGGATTCTTTTTCCCCCAAGTTCTATTCCATACAAGATGGAGATGATATAGTTTTTATAAAAAAATAAGTGAGAAAAACTGTCGGAGTTCTGTCTGAACCAGAAAAAGAATGCCCCTACTAACCCCACCTAACCAACAGGAATCTCGTGTGTCCGCTGGTGCTGGAGCTAAGGATGCCCTTTTGTCTACTTCTGCTATAGAATCAAAGAAGTAGTAGGTAAATCCACTCTTTCACCCACTTGTCAATCCATAGTTGCTGCTTTAGGAGCTAATCTTGCTACGGAAAAAGTAGCTTATGTTGCTGGAGATAAACTCACTTATATCCCTAACAGCTGGGTGAGCGGATACGTAAACACGACCAGAAAGACCAGGGTCGACCGACCTCATAAGCTAAGCCAGTTGAGGTCTTTGAGATCCCGCAAACAAACACCTCTGGTTGGTAAAGTCAGAGGTTTAGCTGTGTCGTGAATGGAGTCTTGCTAAGGATGCTAGAGTGGCTACTGGTGCTTCTTTGTGTGCAAGCCACTAAGTCAGGCTTTTGGAGTGAAAGTCGGAGTGTAAAGCGCGTTACCCTTCCCTCACAGCTCCCTATCTCAGGGCATTCTCCGCCTATTCTCTTGCTTGTGAATTATCTTGGTAGATTCCGTTGATGAAGACGGTGGAGCAGCAGATCGCTCTGATGAACCCTAGGTAGGTTAGGCGTATCTATCTTCTATCTCTGTTGGTGGGTTCTCGTTTGACATCTCATTAGAATAGGAGCTCAGATCCAGAATAGATTGCAAAACATTAAATGAGTGAACATAGCTACCAGTAGATGGATCTAAAGAATAGAGCATTAATTGACCAGGAAGGATGAACGCGCTCCTTCTCTCATCTCCCGCGCCGAGGCCATGCGCTCTCTCTCTCTCTAAGTCTTTTTTTTTTTCGCATCAGATTTCACTTGGACATAAGCCCAAGCCTAGGATCTCCTACTTTGATGTCAAGTTTCACCTTTCCCACCTCCTCGCTATTCTTAACCTTTTCCTGTTCCCCCAGTCAAATCAAATTGTTTGAACGGGACCTCCACAAGGGACTCTTCAACCATTCAAATAGAAAGCCTTCCCTGGAATCCTTCCTCAAGATTGAGTCCGGTGGGATCGAAGCTATAGAGGTCGAAGCTCTTCTACAAAACCTCGATCTACGGCAATTTAAGCTAAAATAAATCGTCTTTTTGAGTTCAAATAGGCTAATTTCAATCTTCAATCAACAACTTGCAGTTCGGAGTTTCTGAGTTCAATCCTTTCTTCCTAAGTTTATGGATTTTTCTATTTTCTGTAGGTGGAATCTGAACTTCTGGGGCCTTAAGACTTGAAGCCTGACAACAAGAGTACCCCAATTCCTTGAATTTCAAGAAAAGCAGATTCGAGCTCGTCCGCTCTGCTTTTTTCCGAAGGTCTGATTCAAAGAAACCGAGAAGGGCTGCTTCCGGGATCACAGAAAGGATTACCTTGTTCGTAGCAATCAATGTCGCTAAAAGTGTAACGTATGGACTTGCTTTACCTTTACAAAAAGAGTGCCAAGTTAGATTGGATAAAGAACTAGATGCCGTATAGTGTACAGTGAAGGATATTGATTTTGTACTTAACTCGGCCCCTTTGCACTTCGACTTGCTAAAAATTCACTATCTTAGTGGACTAAGACATATAAGAGTCGAGCTTATACATAAAAGGACTCTTCCAAAAGTTTTGCTTAGAATTGTTCTATACCAGAGGAGTTACCCTGGCTTTCATTCGCCTCGCCTTCCTTTCAATTGAACCCGAACCTGCTCCTTGGGGTTACTAATTGTCTGTTGGGTGGGTAGATATGGAATTGTTCTTTAAACAGGCCTATGTCCTTTAGAAGGTGGACACAGCATTGCTCTAGATAAGGATAGATGCGTATGGTATAGGAATCGGGAAGAGAAGATCCATTCATCTCTGCAATCATTTCAAATAAAAAGAAGACATAGTCTAGTAAAGGAATCCGTATAATGATGGAGTTGGGGATTGTCAAACATCAGAATCAATTCAAAAGGATCCGAAAGAGTTGAATTGAAATAATCAAAGGTCACCGAGGGTGTTTACCGAGTTCACAAGCATCACAAAAAGACAACATAGTTGGATTCTTATTTCGTATTTTTTTTTGTTCTGGGGGAGTGCCTTTTTATTAGTTTATTCGTTAGTTGTTTATCGGCGAGTCTGTGGATTCAAAAAAAAGTGTTAGATCTGAGATGTTCCCCAAAAAAAGGACTACCCCATGCATGGTCTTAACTATTTAAGTCTAAGGCAAGAAAGTATGATCCGTCACGTGTGCCAAGGAGATTAGATTGCCATTGAATTCTCTCCTCTTGTTTGAATATGAATTGACTCTGGTTCGGTCACTTTTTTCGTAGGTCCTTAAGCAACTCCTCTTGTCACTAGTGACTATGCCCGAAGGTTAGCAAGCCTGTCTCCAGGTCAGCTGGGAGGTCAGCTCTATCTCCTCTTTCTGCAGGAATTTGTCCAACCTCTATCGGTCATCTGGAAAGGGTCATCCCTTGCTTCTTCGATTGACTTTCATTCAATATCCCATTCCCGCGGTACTGCTTCTGCTAACAGTCCTCTCTTTTCTGTATTGGTCGGCATCTTCTTTCTCAACCAGTCCTGTAGCATTGGTATGCGCTATCTTGATTCTATGCGATTTCTTTATTCAACTCCTGCCCTGCGGTATAAGTCTTCAGTGTCTGTGGTAGCTTTTCCGGTCTATGGCCTATCAGTATTCCCTCTAGCTGCTAGCTCTATCGGGAATCGGTCTGCTCTTTCTGGCTTCGGTGAATCTCTCGTCCTGCTGTATTGGTCTTCTGGTAACGCTTGCAAGGCTCATCTCTTGTTTGCTTTGTTTACCGCTTTCAGTAATTCAGTACGATCCCCTGTCAACTCCTGCTAACGGTCATCGGGTAAGGTTTGATCCTAAAGATTGTAATAACCTTGTCTCCTATCCTTTGGGGTAGGTTAGCCCTACATACAAGCAAAAGTCATTCAGGATTATTTGTTTGCCCAAGGGTCCCGCTCTCATGCTTCCAAGGCATGTTGATGAACCATTCCATCTGTATATTCTATTTCGACTCTGGGCGAGTCCTTCTGAGCCTTCCTGTGGAGTCCATCTCCGAAGGCCCTTACTTTTGAGAGAAAGAAGAGCGTCTGGATATGTATGATGAGTTGTCCCCAAGGTTCTGCGGCTAAGGCCTCGTTACAGCAAGTGAATGGTGCTTGCCGCCTGGTGCGCGATGTCGAGTCTACGAGCTTCTAGGCTATCTTACTAGGGTGACTCAGACGCACTGTAATAGGCATAGGCTTGGTCCACCACTTCCGCTCATACAAGGGTTTCAAGCCAGCAAGAATTCCACCAGAGCCAGCTCACCGGTTCTCGGCTAGAGTTTCGGTCGATAAAGACTTCAAATCCCATTCTACCGGACAAATTCTTTCATCCAATTGTGACCACGATTTCAATGGTCCTCCAGCGAGATTCAGTTAACGGGGAATCATAGTGTCCACTACCTTCCAGTGAATAGGCTTACCCACACATATTCCTTCTTCCTAAGTGTTTGGGACTTAGCCCTTCCAAAATCCATATGTGCTAAGACACCAACTGACCTTGACCCTGATCAACGGGGCATGTATACTCTATAATAACTAAAAAGGGAGCCTGTGAGTTTCAAAAATGGAGGTAGACCATTCTGGATCGCCAACAGCACGCACTTGCAGCCTTGGTAGGAATCAGTGGAAAGCCTGATTGAGCATTTCGAGAGCCAGGAGTGAGGTTAAGACTCGGTCAGCAACAAGATCACATCCTTTTGCATCTGTCTCCCAAGCGGAGCTTCCCAGTCAGTCGGTCAAAGACAACTCAAGGTAGTGGACACTACCTTCAGCCACTGAATCGAAAGAAAAAAGGCTTTGTTGTGAGAGCTTTGGATAGCTAATCAAGAAAAAGAAGAAGAGAGCGAGCTTAGCCTTGCGTTCCATAAAGAGGAGGCTGACGAGCAAGTCCAATGTAAAAATGGTCTTTCAGTCTCATTTGATTTGCATCCAAATCAGCGAGTTCTCGTCCCATACTCAAGTCTGACTTCGATCATCGTCTCCCGTCTGCGCAAGATGAATTTGGCTTCGGTGATTCACCATTTGAAAGACGAGAGAACACGATCGGCACAGAACCTTCAAAGTCCTTTTTTCTTGGTAGGCAACGAGAAGGGAGAGGGAGGAGGGGGATCAATAAGAGAAAGACGTAATGGACCGTAAAGGACGGAGACTCCCTTGCTTGATTCAGTCATGACATGGAGATTCGGCCAAGCAAGCAGGTGCCTTGATTCAACTCCATCGTTCCATAGGGGATCCTGACACCCGGGGGAAGACAGACAGTATGCAAACGACCCTCATCATCTCCATCTGCCCAAACTATGGTGTCACCGGGCCTCATACAGCAACTTCTCCCTCACCTTGTCCAAGCTTGATCTTCGACAGCCAGAGCGTAAGAGGGACGCTGTGCGAGCCGAGCTTATCGAGACGAGGCCCTTTTGCGTAGCCGATCATCCCGCTCTTACCAAGTGAGACCATCATTTCGCTTTTCCTTCACCTGCAACTTATCTGCACGGACTCTCCTCGACTGGTAGACCAACAATCACATTGGTTTGAGAGCCCTTAGATTTCATATTCATATATTAGTTAGAAGACTCCCCCTCGCATGCGATTACTCCGAAAGGCTTTCTGGCCCTGGAAAAGGTATGAAATGAAATCCTCTTCGAAGAGAAAGGATTTTCCTTGCCTATGTTCCCCCTGAGGTGAGGCCCCACCTCACCAAAGACTTCCTCCTCCATAATAGATTGATCCTAAGCATCTGAGTCAGCAAGCGCGAACCTAGATCCTACTCTTTTTTTTCCATCAACCAGGGGGGAAGATTCAACGCGATAGCTGAGAGGGACGGAAGCGATAGCTGTGCTCAAGCAACTAAAGGGGGCTAAGCAGATGAGGATCTCATAGTTCGATTTGCGGTTTAGCTTTCGCCGATCCGATCACCGAAATTTCGATAGTACGTACCATTTCCTACTGGCAAACTCGCAATGTCTAAGCATGCTCTTGGCTTTCTCCGCCTAACATAGCCAACGACTGGTCTTCTCTCCCTTGATGCCGCAGGCAAAGAACCAAGTTGAGGATTTGTGTTGATCTTCTTCCACAGTCAAAGATTGCAAACAGCCGGGTATGGTAAGATGTAATGAATGAGAGCAAGACTCCTTCCTTTTACAGACCAAGAATCTGCAGATTACGATATATCGGATCCTGAAGACTCAGACGGTACGGTTCTCTATTCCGTGACTTACATAGCTCGATATACACTTGACTTTCTTTTCTAAAAACTTGATAGCTATCTGCTTCGATTCGATCCCGGCGACGCATTACCGGGAAACGGGGCGCCGGAGGAGTCGACAGGCCGGCAGGGAAATAATAGAAATTTACATCTGCTTGTTTACTTATGCTATCCCTAGGACTAATCAAAAAAAGGGTTACCCCGAGTGGAAATCAACGGTTATTGGCACCCAACTCGGCCCGCCCTAGATCTTTCTTTAGTTTTTTTGAATTCCTATTGTAAAGGTAGAAAGCAAGGTATGAATCCTTAGGAATCAGCCCCTGGTCAAACCGAGAGCTATACTCAAAGAAGTTCCTTTTTTCGATTGTAAGGCCGAGGAAATGCCTAAACGTCTACCCACCAATGTGTGTTGACGACACATCTCGATCAATTCGTTCAGGCGGGGCGGCGAACAAAAGCGGGTGTTGGGTTAAGGTCTTGCCCTTTTGGGGCAGGAGCTACTCCCAGACATTAAGACCTTTTAGTCGTAACCAAAAGTGAGCTAGCCGTCTAATCAATGGCTGGACTCAACTCTCCCATCTAAGAAAAGATTTCGTTCCCTACCTTAATGGCCTACTCGTGCCGACCCTGCGTTAAGAAAGAGGGACCAAGGGAATCTTGTCTGATAAGGACATTGATTTGGAGAGGCCGAGAGAGGGAGAATTTCCACAGCAAACTCTCCTCGGTCTCTACGATTGCTTGACGTAAACAAGTGACTTCACTCTCTTTTCTTTCATCTGTGAGATAATGTCTCTAATTCACTCTCGGATCTAACTCTCTTTCTTTCGGGCCGGGAAGAGACTTTAGTCATTGATATCCATATTCAAAGGCGGGTATTCCCACAAAACAAAAGCGCTAGACCCCCCGTTCCTCTCCTTTCAGTCGAGTGGCTATCACTCCTTTACTTTAATCAACAAGGCTGCTTTCCCTGCTAACCCTTCTCGGAGATTGCCAGGTGTGAGACGATCCCTTCTCGCCCACAACCGGCCCAAAGGGGAAGGACCTTTCCCTCTGGGGGGTAGGAAAATCATGCTCGGGATAGCAGACTCAAAGCTATGGAACTTGGGGTTGGTTGTTTTCCAACGGGAGAAAGATGCACAAAACAAATTAAGGGCTCAATGAAATCCCGTGGGTTCCCAATTAGAAAGGAATTCCTGCCAAGATGTATGTCGTCCGACCCAACCTCAAACTCTTTCTTCCCGATCTATTTGACTTTTTGGCCGCTGTTATTTAGGTAGTATCCTGAGATTGAAGAGATCGAATTCCCCCCGGGAACACACGAAACAAAGATATGAACTAGGTAAATAGAAATGGAAAAGAGATGTTTCCAATTCATCAAAATCAGAAGCTTTTTCTACATCCATATGATCTACTAAAGTAGATCGGTATTGCCCATATAATGAAAGCAGATCTTGGTCCATGGAGTCCCAAGAAGGCAAGAACTCCAACCTGTCCGATGCTTCTTCGGCCAAATACGATATACAAGTGGGACCTGCACTATGAGCAAGCTGTGCGAAAAACCGCTTCTTTTTTCCGGTTCCGCAACAACTTGGGCGAAATAGGGTTCTACCGGGAAACCATGGATTTTTTAGTTTTCGCCATTGGTTACTGGTCGAGCCACTGGAATGGAATAAGATAAGAATCTCTGGAGATCTATCCTCTCCACTTACTCGATACAGGTTTTCCTCACGTAGAAGACTTCTTCCGAATGGCATAATTGTCCGATTTTTTCCTCGATCTTCAAAGAAGACTGACTCCTCCTACTCCTACTTCTCCTCTTTCATCGTCGTTGGTCCTTTTGACATAAGATTCTCGGCTGCCTCCGGTCCGGTAGGTCGGTCGCCCTGTAGCCAGTGACTAGCTCCGCTATGGAGCTAGGTGTACACCGCCACGTCGAGACTCTCTTTTGAAAGTGAGATCACCACGGGCTTTAAGAAGAGGGAAAGATCACTCCTAAATGCAAGCGTGATCTTATTATACGAAACCGCTCACCATAACCGGATTAGGGAAAGGAAGTCCCAAGAGTGAAGGTTGAAGATATGGGGCGATTACATGATTGCACTGGATTAGTTGAAAGAAAGAAATCGGTCAGTCTGGCTTTCAACTAATCTCTTTTCTTCCGCTGCCCTCAGTCCCTTGTTCTCATTCCAGTCTCGGTCTAATCAGTGCTTCTTCCTAGCAGCTATTGAATATACTGCTAGAATGGAAGAATCCCCAGCAGCTCTTTTTCTCGGATTTCCACTAAGGCTCGTAACTGAACTAACTGCCTTATGAAAGGGTTAGGCTTTCCTTGCCTTGTCCAATAGGCGCAGAATAAGGCGAGACAGATAGAGATATCTCATTAAGTAAGAGGACGGGACTCCTTTCCATATGACTGAAGAAGGGCATATGGGATGCCAGTACAGTCGCTATCTTCATCGACTCTAGATGTAGGTAAAGATCGGGTCTCTTTCCTTCACACAAGGCCATGCCTTTAATACGACAGGACCAATGGCAACTGATGAAACAAGAGAAAAAGCTATCGAACCACACTAACTAATTGGCCTGGCCTATCTGGTTCTATAGATTAGACTGCCAAGCTCAAAGCAACAAGGCAAAGATCACATTCAAGCTAAAGGCGAAAGAAGTGGCTTAGCTCGTAAACTCGCTCCTCTTTATAGACACATAGGCGATCCAATAATTTAGGTTCAGTTCAAATCCCTTCGAACTTCGGATTCGTTCAAAAAGAAAGAGTAGTACTTGCTATTTCTTTCTCCCTCTCGCCACGTTACTTCGTTCCTCCATCCCAGTCGCATTCGATCTAGAATTCTTCTTCCCCTCCTTCGGACCCTCGGCGGAACTACCTTCATTTCATTCCAGCTTCGCTAAAAGCACCTGGGTGGGCTATGCCTCGAACTCTCAACACTGGCCAGGGGTTAACTAAGATCTTCTCCGCATCAAGGAAAAGAGCAGTTGTTGAAGCACGGCAATCGCTAAACAAGACCATAAAAGCTATATCACAAAGATCAGTCTAACTTCAGGCTTCTCCTATCTCGCCAAACTAAAGGAGAAGAGCCTATTCTATTTCTATTCCGAACGATCGGATTATATACCACTAAGCCATTCTAACTTCCTGGCTAACAGGAGGAATGTGCATGTCTGTCTTTGTTATTGCCTTAGTACTATTTTCTGACGAAATGGATTAGTGCTACTGGAGAGAAAGTTTCATCGTTACCTGGGATTTTAGTTTAGCCTTTCCTCCCTCCCCTTTAAATCCCTTAAAAGTAATGAAATCTTTTCAGCCATAGGTTCCGAGTCCTTAAGCTACTCCGCTTGACATCAGTGATTTGTCGTTCTACGAGATTTTGCAAGGCAAGGTTTTTTTGTAAAGTTGTTCAATTGGAGTTTCTGAATTCCATTTCAGACTCAAGAATGAAATCCAAGAATGAGCGCCGGTGCCTTTCAATCAATCACATTGGGTTGAATCCCGAGCCAGTAGCTCGAGCTCGAAGGCGTGTAGGAAATGGTAAAACCGTTTTGTCTTTACATGTTTTTTTTACCGAGAAGCCATTAAGAGAAGTTTTTCTCCAGCTTTTTCGTCCACATACGTGACTCTTGTGTGGGGCGGCTGTAATGAGGAATTTTTCGGTTATTCCTCTCTCTCATTTTGTATCAGATTTTTTTAGTTTGTTTTGAAACAATGCTCTTCCTGACAGGGAAGGGAAGATTAGGGGGTCTTTCTTTGGAGGACAGGGCAAAGACAAAGCTTGGTCTGTTTGCGTGATTCTCCATTTGGTTCTTATGATAGGCGCCTCGAAGAACTTTTTCAATGGAGACCAACGGGCGCTGTTAAAGCCAGACATTATACCTACTAAGAACCTATTCCTGTAACCAAAGAGAAAGACATCCATGCCGCCCGCTATTAATGGTCAATCAGTCTTTTACTGCCTTTTGTCGGAGATTTCCGGGTATCTATCTTGAGGACTTTGCCGGGTAGTATTTCAAATGGAAAGTCGGATGGTTCGCTTTCTTAATAGCGCTGGAAAAGATGCTGCGCTATCTATGCTCCAACCATGATAGCGATTGGATGAAGCTATTTTTGCTTCCAACGAGGGGCATCTGTCCCGATTTATCATCACCATTCCTTCAGGCCCCTAGACGACCAATTTGGCCACCCGAAGATGGTAAACTCGGCCTCTTCAAGGATTCGATATTGTTGTTTCCCATGGATGCACCACAGGGGAGTGAGGATCGTGCAATTCTTCCTGAGGAAAAAACCCCCATCGTCTTGTGGGGATCTTGCGTTGTGGCGTGATAAGGATTATGTGCTCACTTGTTCAGATAGGGACATCGACACCGACCTTTCCTGCCCGAGGGACTTGACCTCTCCACTGAATCCAGGTTTCCCACTCCTAGGTAATGAATTCCTTTCCCCCCATTGTAGACCTCATTCCCCTCTTCTTTCTATGTCCTCCACCTGAGGAAGAACCTCCGACCCTAGATCCATGCCTAGTCTTATCCCTAGGATCTCCACCTCCGTATGCTCTTCCCCTCTTGTCTGTCGATCCCTTACCCAAAGAGAATCCGTTTCTCCTGGAGTTTTGTCCATCTTCACTTTCAGGTTATCTACCTCGAGACGATCTCTTTCTCCCCGATTCTTGTACATCCCCTTTCTTGTGTGACTTGTGTCTCCCATATCTACCGCATCCAAATGCACCAGACCTAGAAGAAGATTTGTATATTCTTGTTATCCATCTCCGCGATGCTTCTTGGTCCCCCCGATCTTAACCTAAAATTTCGGCCAGAGGATCCCCTTGTGATTGACCTCAGCCTTCAACCTTGGCCAGATGACCCTTCCCCTCCCGTGGTTGAGAACCCTTGGCTGAAACTCGGGTCTCTTGACCACCTCTTCTACCCCGAAAAATAAAGATGGTGTCCTATCTGCCCTATATTACGCCTATGACCAATGGCATTCTTCTCCGATCTGGGATGAAGAGGAGCGGTTTGACCTATCCCTCTTCCCTTCGTCTATCTCTTCTGTCATTGTTCATCTTCTTCTTCTCAGTGGCCTTCGTACTCCCTTCATTTGAAGTTCTGCCGTATGTGTTGGATGCAAAGCAACCTGTGCTTGTGGGTCGTATTCTACCCGTCGTATTGGGATTTTTTTGGGAACCCTAGCTTAGATAGCTAGACTTTCAAGAACAACACTCGGCTTGATCCTGCCAGGAGGCTGGTATGTAGGCAGATGTATCATATGCTGTAAATTTAACGGGACTCCATATGGAAACTTTGTAGGAGCTAGGGGAGTTTAGCAGGGGAACCTATTTTTGCCTTATCTATCTACTATTGTAATGTAGGGGTTCTCAAGGCTTCTTGATATTTGTATATATGGGAAAGGGCTATAAGAAAAATAGGACTCTACATTAAGGAGTTTGCAGTCACAGACATACAAAAGAATAAACTCGACAAAGACATTCCTAATTGGGCAAAGGCTATGGGGGATTCAAAATTGAGTAAAAAGAAGTAAGACAGCTAAAAGCCATAAGGAAAAGGACTGCTAACAACTAAGGAAAACTAACTATGATACTTGGAACCGGGGAATCTAACAAACAAGAAAAAACTACTAGGTTTCACGCTGCTACTGTTACCCATGGGAGCCCTATAGATAAGATAGTTGGGCCTTGCTTTTGTCCTAGTATGCCTGATCACCGAACGACCGGCCGCTTGCAACTTTGTCGTTCTTTTCCGATAGACGCTTATTCCCCGCAGCTCCGCGCACACAAAGCGGTCAGGAGTGATCATTCTCCTAGTTTAAAGACGGAGAGCTCCAGTTTTCCGCTAGTTATCTAATTCCGATTCCGAACTCTGAAACCATCTCTTAAACCTTAAACCATTAGTTTTCTATCCTGTGCAATCCTAACTAACATACTATTTATGCGTTCGCATTTCGGTATGTTATTTATTATTAAGGTCTTTACTTCGGCCTTGCTCTTCTGAAGAGTCTTGGCTTTTGTCGAACTTCCATTTTTGGTGGCATGAACTCTTCGAGCACCACCGGGAATCGTGTTGCTTACTCTACTCTAGTAGTTCGTCTGGCACCAACTTTTCGCCCTTCTTTTTGATATTTCTTTTTTTTAGAAGTTTCTGACTTCTTTCTCCGAGGGTTAGAAGCAGCCATGGCAGCATTTTCTCTCCTTTTTGCATCTTTGTTTTCGAAAAGGATCCATTCTCCATCTGAGGAGCAATCTCTTTATTATCTAAAGCGTAATCATTGGATTCAAGTAAAGAAGCTGTCAAAGCTATTTCAAAAAGTTCACCAATTTCTCCTTCGAGTTCCCCCTAACTCGGATAGTTAGGGAGGGATAGAGGGTTCACCTGCATTCCTTTTCACTCGAGAAGCTTCTAGAATGAAAGAAAAGGAAAAGAAGAAATTCTCAGCGATTGGATTGTATGGTTCACTTTTCAGAAAGAAAGTCAATTAAGATTAATATACTTTTTGAATGAAAGAGGAACCCTGGGTTCTCTTAAGTAGAAGGGAGTTCCCTGTTTGTATCCTCTAGTCTCAAGAGTTTCTTTCATCTTCGATAGGAGAAAGCAGAACCAGACTGCCAACGATCTGACGATAGAGAGTCCTCATCTTGTAGACCCACTTTCAGCTAATAGGAATTTTTTGCTTTCTTTCTGCCTTTCTAGTCATAGGGCTAAGTGGGTGGGCAAAAAAGGGCTAGTTTAAATCGACTATTTTTTCCGTTAATAAAATAGAGGAGAGAAGGGGTCTAGCACCAGCCCTCAAGCACTACACCAATAATTGACAAGCTGGATAAGCCGGGTCAACTTCACCCTCTGCTGCTACTGGAGAAACTGGATATCGACCTAAGAGATACTAGACCTGGTATGAAAGGAAGGGATGCTGCTATTGATGGATCAACAGGTGGAGCAGCTTCACCTGCATTTCGATCCGTCTACGTACCTACAGGAGGATCCGCCTTTACCAAACAGCCTTCCCCACTACGGGCTATTATTGCGATATAGATCAGAACCCTTTCCCGGGAAAATAAGTTATGGGTCACCATTTCGGGCAACGGAATAAATAGCTGTTTTTTCTCGGTCAACCCAATTTCTATCTGTAACCATCTAAATAACGAGTATGAATAACGAACTGCCGTTGTCTATTCCTCATCCCTAGTGGACATGGATACCTAGTGGCTGGCTTGACTTTATTGGTAGGGGGGGAAAATACGCCTGGGACGTGTGGTTCCCATCTCGTGAGTAGCTCATCATACAAAGGTATTTCATGTGTGTGTGTTCGTCGTAACAGAGGAATTGCAACAGACGTATTTATAGTCCCTTATGCTTACCCATACTAGTAGTAGAAAATGCTCGAATTAGATGTACATACGCCTTTCCACACCGCCACATGATTTATCATTGTTAGAAGCCAGATTCATTAACCTCTTGAGCGAAACGCCTCAAGCTCATTATGATATGCTCCAAGCGAATCTCTATGTCCGAGGAATAGAGAGCCGTGTCAAGGTCCGGATCGAAACGCGCCAAGCCCTTTTCTTCCTTCCCCACTCACTGTCCAGCCTTTGTTGATAAAGCAGGGTTCCCGCGAATGTCCGTGTAAGGCAGTCTTATAAAAGACATGTAGCGTCTAAGGCCGCTAAACGATCTGTTTAGTTTGATGTTCGTTGGCCTACTCACGAATTGGATTCGAACCAATATCAAGCTACTTGCCAAATAGTAGATCGTGAGTGGGTCTGTCGTCCTCCTCATTATAGTCCTCCTAAAATCAATAGCATTTCACATCCTGGAAATATCATAGGTAAGACAGCGCGCTTTCTTTTAAGAATGTATCTGGTTCCATTTTCATTTTCACTCCAAAAGGGGGATCCCTTTTCCCGGCGGAATATTCCTTCCTTTCGCTTTAGCTGTTGCTAATCATCTATTCCTCCTGCTTTCATTTAGTCTTTGACTTTCAAATTCTTTTACTTCATTAAAGGTGGCCTTGGTCACGGGGCAATCCTCTTTTTTAGACTTCGCTTCTTTTTCCATCTGTTTGACTAGTTCGAATTGCATCCCTTTGCTTGTTATGTGAAAATCCTTTTCCACTGCCTGACGCACTTCGGATACCTCTTGTCCATCTCCGAGAGCGCCCTTTTTTTTCTGCCAAATTCTCCAAAATTAGTTCTTCTTTTCGTTCATCCAAGGCTTCTGGCGCAGACGATGACTCAGCCGAAGGTTCGTGCGGTTCGGAATGAGCTTCTGCGCCAGAAGCCCCCGCCGGTAACATCCAATCCCTTACAAAGGAGATTTCCTCGGAAGTGAGAAGTGCTCGTAAAGCAAAGCTTATTGCCAAGGCAAGCCCCCCCGAGAACCCCATTTTGATTAATAATAAAGAGAAGGATCGCCCGCCGAGAGATAAAGCTATCTTCCAAACAAGGGTCGGACACAAATCCATTTGTCCTATTATCAGACAAAGAAGAAAACACACAGCGAGAAAGATTTTGAATTATTTCAATTTGATTTAAACAAAAAATGAAACATTCGAAGACTCTTCTTACTCATATTCTCACCCTCATACATCTGAAATTTATTTACTACACTTATTTGTGTTCTCATGGATCTTGTTTCCCTCTTCTTTCGGCCGGGAAACTGGCCGTTTGTTTTTCTGTCGATGAAGGT